GTTAAAAAATATTAGAATATTAAGTGTCGAGCCCCTTTTTACAAAATTTTAGTAGGGGTTCACACGTGATTAGCAAATACGAAAAATAAAAGTGGGTGCACATATATATATATATATATATAACGCGGCATGCCAATTTATACTTCAACTTGTTGGCTGATACGTTCTCGGGTCCTCCTTGCTTTAGGGGTTTGACAAGGATAACAGGATTTACTGAGCGTAGGGGGGTAGGGGGGTTTGACGCGCGAAAACCCAAAAGGGGGGCACTATGTAAGGATAAGTTAAGCAAGAAATAAGTATGTATGCACCTGAGTGAGTATAATGGGGTTCTTAAATTATGTCTTACGATGATGAATATTTGTTATCACATACAAGGAAAATGCTCAACCTTAGTCAGTATTTGAGCCTGCACTCTGAGATGCAAGATGAGATGAAGAAAAAAAAGAGAACGTTATGCATATAAGAGAAGCTTTGCTAGGTGGGTAATGAACCATATGTACCACACCACTGGCTTAATCAGATGCCAGTATAATTATCCGAATGGGGGATACTCCAGTTGTACCCCTGAAATAGGAACCAGATGCCAGTAATAGTTCACAGTGTGCGACCCCCACGCCCTGTGTCCCTGATTCCATCATGCATGATGTGCCTTAATGTAAATCGTTGGTGGTTTCTTACTACATTAATATTCTCGGATGCGATTTTAGTTAGGAATTTCAAGGAAAGATTTGAGGTCAAGTTTTAAGGGATTAATATATTACCCGGCTTAATGTAGAAGTATTTCTGTGTCTTAATTTTATGCTTATGTATGTCTTAGAATTTAGTACTTGCTTTGTGGTTAAAATAATAAGTTGGTGATAATACATACATGTATTAGCACATTGTTGTAAAATTATGCATATTATGTACTAAACCATAAAGGATGATATATCCCCAGAGAATAGTTTAGTTCAGAATTCTGGCTTTGGGAGCCAGGGGTGAGAGTTAAAATCTCTCTTTTCTGGGTGCTAAAAAGCTGTGGGCGGTGAGGGGGGCCCCCCTGGGCCCCCCTGGGCCCCCCTGTGAGTGCTGAAGCCTGCTTCGTGAGGCCTTAGGGGGGGATTTAACCCCCGATCTTCGGATTACAAGACCGATGCTTTAAAACTAAGCTACTAGGGCAGGCTAATTCCAGTGCTTTATTTTCTACTCACCCTGCTAGTGGTATAAAAATGAGAAATAGTGCAAAGTACAGGGCGGATGCGACCTGTCCAATAATAATAAATGGGTGTTCTACTGGTATGCCGCCAATTCATGTTAAGATAATCATGTCTGCCACTAGAGTCCAGAATAGGAATTGGGTGATTGGGCGGAATGTTAGTCCTCGTAGCTTGGAGGTATGGAGCAGAGGCACGACCATTAAAACTAGAATAGAAAATAGTAGAGCAAGTACACCACCAAGTTTGTTTGGAATGGATCGGAGAATAGCATAGGCGAACAGGAAATATCACTCTGGCTTGATGTGTGGTGGCGTGACTAGGGGGTTGGCGGGGGTGAAGTTTTCTGGGTCTCCTAGCAGATTCGGAGAAAATAGTGCTAAAAGCATAAGTAGAAAAAGTATAATTACGAAGCCAAGCAAATCTTTATATGTAAAGTATGGGTGGAAGGGGATTTTATCTGCGTCTGAGTTGAGCCCAATCGGGTTATTCGACCCAGTTTCATGTAAAAACAGGAGGTGCAAGATGGTTATAGCAGCAATTACAAATGGAAACAGAAAGTGAAATGCGAAGAATCGTGTTAGTGTTGCATTATCTACTGAAAACCCGCCCCAAATTCATTGGACTAGAACATCACCTACATATGGTACGGCGGATAGGAGGTTGGTAATTACTGTGGCACCTCAAAAAGACATTTGACCTCATGGCAGGACATATCCTACGAAGGCTGTCATCATAACAAGAAGTAGAAGGACCACACCAATGTTTCAGGTTTCCTTATAGAGGTAGGATCCGTAGTATAGGCCTCGGGCAATATGTATATAAATACAGATAAAGAAGAATGATGCTCCGTTGGCATGCACGTTGCGGATTAGTCAGCCGTAATTTACGTCCCGGCAAATATGGACTACTGATGAGAATGCGGTCGAAACATCTGAGGTATAGTGTATGGCTACGAATAGGCCGGTTAGGATTTGAGTGGCTAGGCATAGTCCCAGAAGAGAGCCAAAGTTTCATCATGCTGAGATGTTGGATGGTGCTGGCAGGTCAACTAGTGCACTGTTAGCAATTTTAATTAGGGGGTGAGTCTTTCGTAGGCTTGCCATGATGGTTCTTGTAGTTGAATAACAACGGTGGTTCTTCAAGTCATTGGTCTCGGTTAAAATCTGAGCAAGAATTATGACCTATCTTATGTTTGTGTTACTAATAGCTTTGGTTGTAGGGCTAGTCGCTGTTGCCTCAAATCCTACACCATATTTTGCTGCGCTTGGTTTAGTGGTCGCAGCTGGGGTTGGATGTGGGGTTTTGGTTGGCCATGGAGGTTCTTTTTTGTCACTGGTACTTTTCTTAATTTATTTAGGAGGAATGCTGGTAGTTTTTGCTTACTCGGCAGCCTTGGCTGCTGAGCCCTTTCCAGAAGCTTGAGGTAGCCGCTCTGTTCTGGGATATGTTGTGATTTATCTGGTAATAGTGAGTCTAGCAGCGGGGCTACTATGGGGAGGCTGATATGAGGGTTCATGGGTGGCGGCAGATGGGTTAAAAGAATTTTCTGTTTTACGAGGGGATATTAGTGGTGTAGCTGTAATATATTCGTCTGGTGGGGGCTTGCTAGTTTCCTGTGCATGGGTGCTGTTGTTGACGCTGCTTGTTGTTTTAGAATTAACCCGTGGCCTAAGCCGCGGGACCCTCCGCGCGGTCTAAAGGAGGATAGGAATAACGGCTAAGACTAGGGTTAGGAGGAAGATGGTAAGATACGTTTTGATTATTCCTCGTGCAACATTTCCTGTAACTTTTGTTATAGTTGCTTGCGTTAGCGCTACGCCTTTTGGTCCAACGGCTTCAAGTCATGTCTTGTCGAGCTGGGTGGCAGCTGATTGTCCAAGGGTAAGTTTGGCTTTAGGGAAAAGACGGTGAACAGTTGTAGGAAAAAACCCTAGCATGTTAGAAAAGTGATGGGCAGTAATGGTAGGGGTAATTTTTATTTGTTTGTTTGTTAAGCTCGCTAATTCGATGGCCACTAGAAGTCCTACGATTGTCACTGCAAGGGCTGCTATCTTCAAGATAGTAGGCATTGTCATAACGGGTGCCTTCATGGGGAGGAAGTTTTGTGTAATAATAAGCCCCGCAATGATGCTTCCTCAGGCAAGTCGTTTAATAGAATTAATGACCAGTGGGTTATTTTCATTAATTGGGGCTAGGGGCAGGAACCGTGGAGTTCCTATAATTACAAAGTATACCAATCGAAAGCTATATACTGCTGTGAATGAGGTGGCGATTAGTGTAAGAGTTAGGGCCCAGGCGTTAAGATAAGAGGTGTTGAGGGCTTCAATAATTGCGTCTTTCGAGAAGAATCCGGCTAGGAAAGGGGTCCCCGTAAGGGCCAGGCTGCCGATGGTGAAGTAGGTCGAGGTGGTAGGCATAATATTGAACAAGCCCCCTATCTTTCGGATGTCCTGTTCATCATTTAGGCTGTGAATAATTGATCCAGAACATAGGAATAGCATGGCCTTGAAGAAGGCGTGGGTAGAGATGTGAAGGAATGCTAGCTGGGGCTGATTTAGGCCAATAGTGACCATTATTAAGCCTAGCTGACTCGATGTTGAAAAGGCTACAATTTTCTTGATATCATTTTGGGTTAGGGCGCAGGTGGCTGTAAATAATGAGGTTAATGCTCCGAGGCAGAGGCATGTTGTCAAAGCCAGAGTATTATTTTCTATGAGAGGATGAAGGCGGATGAGGAGGAAGATACCAGCAACAACTATAGTACTTGAGTGAAGTAGGGCAGACACTGGTGTAGGGCCCTCCATGGCAGACGGGAGCCATGGATGGAGGCCAAATTGGGCTGACTTCCCGGTGGCCGCTAGAATGAGTCCTATTAAGGGAATCGTTATGTCGAAGCTTTTTGACAAGGTAAGAATTTGTTGGATTTCTCAGGAGTTAAGGTTTATTGCAAATCAAGCTATGGTTATAATGAGTCCAATATCCCCAACTCGGTTATAGATAACAGCCTGAAGGGCTGCTGTATTAGCATCCGCTCGGCCATGTCACCATCCAATAAGTAGAAATGACATAATCCCTACCCCCTCTCATCCGATAAACAATTGAAACATGTTGTTGGCTGTAACTAGAACAATTATGGCTACTAAAAATGTAAGGAGATACTTAAAAAACCGGTCAATGTTAGGGTCAGAGTGCATGTATCATAGTGCAAATTCTAGAATTGATCAGGTGACGTAAAGAGCAATTGGAACGAAAATCAGCGAGTAGTGGTCAAATTTAAAGCTGATATTAATATCAAATGTTTGAGTATTTATTCATTGCCAGTTCGTAATAATACCCTCTGTTTTTAGGTTAAGGAATACTATAAGAGGTAAAAGGCTAACAAAAAATGCGGAGCTAACGGCAGTTTTGGATATTTCTGCTATGTTATGTTTCCCTTGGGTAGGGTCCAATGTAGTAAGTAGGGGGTAAATTAGGATGAAGAAAATTAGGAGGAGGGATGAGTGTACTATCAGTGTCATTTTAGCTTCCACTTGGATTTGCACCAAGAGTTTTTGGTTCCTAAGACCAATGGATGAACTATTATCCTTTGAGAGCACAAGGAAGCCTCGGATTTTAACCGTGGAGGGTAAGGATTAGCAGTACTTACTATTTTCTGTTCTCCCTTGGTGAGTAAGAGGATTTTAACCCCTGTCTTTAGAATCACAATCTAATATTTTGGTTAAACTATACCTACAATAACATCACCCTCACATAAGTTCTGGTTTTGCTACTAGGAGGATGATAGGAGCTAGATGTAGCGTTACTAATAAGTGTTCCCGAGTGTGGAATGGTTGGAGTCCTACAATGTGGTTTGGGGTTGGGCCTCGTTGGGATATAAGAAACATATACAGGGAATAGCTGGCTGTAATCAATGTCCCTAACCCGGTGAGTAGAATAGTTCATGGGGATCAACCAAATAGGGTTGTAATAATCATGATTTCTCCTATAAGGTTAGGGAGAGGGGGTAGTGCTAAGTTTGCTAGATTAGCGACGAATCATCATACTGCAGCTAGTGGAAAAATCACTTGTAGTCCTCGGGCAAGAATTATTGTTCGGCTATGGGTTCGCTCGTACGCTGTATTGGCCAGGCAAAATAGTGCTGAGGACACGAGCCCGTGAGCAATTATTAAAATGATTGCTCCCGAAAATCCCCATGGGGTTTGAATTAGAATGCCCCCCGCTACTAATCCCATATGGCCTACAGATGAGTAGGCAATTAGTGACTTTAGGTCTGTCTGCCGAAGACAAATTGACCCAGTCATGATTACACCCCAGAGGGCTAAAATAATAAATGGGTAGGCAAGCTCTTTTGATAGAGGGTCTAGAATTACTATTATTCGCATCATCCCGTAGCCACCTAATTTTAATAGAACTGCCGCTAGTACTATTGACCCTGCTACAGGGGCCTCTACGTGCGCTTTTGGTAACCAAAGGTGGACTCCATATAAGGGTATTTTGACTAAAAATGCAATTAAGCAGCCGGCTCACCAAACTATATGGCCTCAGGAGTCGAGTTGTATAGGTTGCGAATATTGAAGTATAAACATTGATAAGGTACCTGTGGATTGCTGAAGGAGAAGAAGGGCAACTAAGAGTGGGAGTGAACCCGCTAAAGTATAAAACAAGAAGTAGGTGCCTGCGTTGAGGCGTTCGGCTTGATTACCCCATCGGGTAATAATAATAAGGGTTGGAATGAGTGTAGTTTCAAACATAATATAGAACAAAATAATCTCTGTGGCTCCGAAGGCCATAATAAGAAAAGCTTGAAGTGAGGTAAGGAGCATAATATATGAGCGTTGTCGATTAATAGGTTCAGGGCTAATGTGGTTTTGGCTGGCTAGAATTATAAGTGGGAGTAATCAGCATGAGAGTACTAGGAGAGGTGCTGATAATGGATCTGTAGCCAAATATGCGTTGGAGGAAGTTCACCCGGCTTCAGATGTTCATTTTAATCATATCAAACTCATGAAAGCAATCAAGAGGCTCTGTGTGCCTGCAGTCGTTCACAACCACTTAGGAGAGGCTAGTCAAATTATTGGAAATATCATAATGGTGGGAACTAGTACTTTTAACATTGCAGGAGATTAAGGCTCTGCAGTCGATCGGTTCCATGGGTGCGAGCAGTAGCAACTAGGAGTGCCAGACCCGTGCTAGCTTCACAAGCAGAAAAGGCCAAGAGAAGCATTGGGGCTGTTGAAAATCCGGTGGATTCGAATTGTAGTGTCCATAACGCTAGTGCAATGAATAGGGATAATATTATTCCTTCCAAGCATAGGAGTGCGGAGAGTAGGTGGGTTCGGTGGAATGCTAGACCTATTAGGCCTAGAATAAATGCTGAGCTAAAGCTAAAATGTACGGGGGTCATAAGGGGGTCGTGGAGTTGAACCACAATCTTCTGAGCCGAAATCAGAGGTCTTACTTTGGACTAACTCCCTATTCGGCTCACTCTAAGCCACCCTGGGCTCATTCATAAATTAATCCCAGAGTTAGTAAGATTAGGACTGCTGTTGCCCAGAAGAATGTTTCAGTAGGGTTGTCGAGTTGATCTCCCCATGGTAGTGGGAGGAGGAGAGCAATTTCTAAGTCAAAAAGAAGGAACAGAATTGCCACGAGAAAAAAACGTAAGGAGAATGGTAGGCGGGCGGATCCTAATGGGTCAAACCCGCATTCGTATGGTGATAGCTTTTCTGCGTCCGGGGTTATTTGTGGTAGCCAGAAAGCCACAATGGCTAGGACTGAGGATAAGGTTATTGTAATAATTAAAACGGCCATAATTAAATTCATTATCTTTCCTTGGGGTTTAACCAAGACTGTGTGATTGGAAGTCACTTGTACTAACTTTAATACTAGAAAGATTATGAGCCTCATCAATAGATTGATACGTAAAGGAATAGTCAAACTACGTCAACAAAGTGTCAGTATCAGGCAGCGGCTTCAAAGCCAAAATGATGTTCAGATGTAAAGTGGTATTGGATTTGGCGGAGGAGGCATACTGCCAGGAAAGTTGATCCAATAATAACATGTAGTCCATGGAAGCCGGTGGCCACGAAAAATGTTGAGCCGTATACCCCGTCTGCGATTGTGAAAGGTGCTTCATAATATTCCATGGCTTGTAGAGTGGTGAAGTAGAACCCTAGTAGGATGGTTAATCCTAAAGATTGAACAGCTTGTTTTCGGTCCCCCTCCATAATGCTGTGATGAGCCCATGTTACTGTGACTCCCGACGCTAGTAGTACGGCTGTGTTGAGGAGTGGTACTTCAAAGGGGTCTAAGGGGGTGACTCCCGTGGGAGGTCAGCATCCTCCTAACTCCGGTGTTGGTGCTAAGCTTGCATGATAAAAGGCTCAGAAGAACCCAAGAAAAAAGAATACTTCGGAAGTAATAAAGAGAATTATTCCGTACCGTAGCCCTTTTTGTACCGGGGGCGTATGATGGCCCTGAAAGGTCCCTTCTCGGATAATATCACGTCACCACTGGAATATGGTGAGAAGTAGAAGAATTAATCCTAAAGTTATTAATGTTGTTGAATGGAAATGGAATCAAATTGCTAAGCCGGATGTTATTAGCAGGGCAGCAATAGCTCCGGTTAGGGGTCATGGGCTTGGGTCAACTATATGAAAGGCATGTGCTTGGTGGGCCATTAAACGTTTTCTTGTAGATATAGCGTTAAGAGAAGTACAAATACATAGGCTTGAATTATTGCAACTGCAATCTCTAATAGTGTTAATAGTAAAAGAACAGTGGCAGTTAGCACTGCTACTGTTGGTATAATAGGTAAGAGAACAAATACAGCTGTGGCAATAAGTTGAATTAGTAGGTGGCCTGCGGTAAGATTGGCTGTAAGACGAACACCCAGAGCTAATGGTCGAATAAATAAGCTAATTGTTTCGATAATAATTAGTACTGGGATCAGCAGGATGGGAGTTCCTTCTGGTAGAAGATGGCCTAGGGCAACTGTTGGTTGATTTCGCATCCCAATAATTACTGTGGCGAGTCATAATGGTACGGCAAGCCCCATATTAAGTGATAGTTGTGTTGTGGGTGTAAAGGTATATGGTAGTAGGCCCACCATGTTTATGGTTACCAAGAAGATTATTAATGAAGCCAATAGTAGTGCTCATTTATGTCCTCCTACGTTCAACGGAAGTATTAGTTGGCTAGTAAATTGATTAATAAATCAGCCTTGAACAGTAATAAGTCGGTTATTAATTCATCGAGATAAGGGGGCGGGATAGCACACTGAGGGCAATAGAATTGCGAGGGCAATTAGTGGGATTCCAAGATATGAAGGGCTTGCAAATTGATCGAAGAAGCTTACTATCATGGTCAGTTTCAGGATTCAGTTTTGTGTTTTTCAGCACCTATTGGGGTTAATTCATTCGGTGTAACATGGTTCAAGACTTTCGTTGGGATAAGAATTAAGAAGACTAATCAGGAGAATACTAAAATTGCGAATCAAGGGCCGGGGTTCAATTGTGGCATTTCACTAGAGGTGGTCGGGAGTCACCAATCTTTGGCTTAAAAGGCCAACGCTCTGTCCAATATTTAGCTTCCTAGCGAGGCGTCTTCTAGTATTAACGAGGATCAGTTTTCGAAGTATTCTAGTGGTACTGCTTCAACTACAATTGGTATAAAGCTATGGTTGGCTCCACAGATTTCGGAGCATTGCCCATAAAATACCCCTGGGCGCGAGGCGATGAAGGCGGTTTGATTAAGTCGTCCTGGGACTGCATCCATTTTTACACCCAGAGATGGGACAGTTCAGGAGTGTAATACATCCTCGGCAGAAACTAAGACACGGATGGGTGATTCTATTGGGATAACTATTCGATGGTCTGACTCCAGGAGCCGGAATTGGCCAGGGGTAAGGTCTTGAGTTGGTACTATATAGGAGTCAAAGCCCAGGTTTTCATAGTCTGTATATTCGTAGCTTCAATATCATTGGTGTCCTATTGCTTTAATTGTTAGGTGGGGGTCATTAATTTCGTCTATAAGGTAAAGAATGCGTAGGGAGGGTAGGGCAATTAATACTAAAATGACGGCTGGTAGAATGGTTCATACAATTTCGATTTCTTGAGAATCTAAAATATATTTATTAGTAAGCTTAGTAGAGACTATTGCAACAATAATATACAACACTAAGGTGCTAATTAGGAATACAATCATTAGCGCGTGGTCGTGGAAGTGAAGAAGTTCTTCTATAACGGGTGATGCCGCGTCTTGGAATCCCAGTTGTGTTGGATGTGCCATTAAGCTTTGAGCTTAAGACATGTGGGGGTTTAACCCACGACTTCACCTTGACAAGGTGGAATAATTTACATTTTACTAATGTCTTCATAAGGAAGTGGCAGAGTGGCTATGCGGCTGGCTTGAAACCAGCATACGGGGGTTCAATTCCTCCCTTTCTCGTTAGTTTGATTGAATTTGAACGAATGCTGGTTCCTCAAATGTGTGATAAGGAGGAGGGCAGCCGTGAAGTCATTCCACGTTTGTCATTGTTAATTCTACGGACAGCACTTCTCGTTTAGCGGCGAAGGCTTCTCATAGAATAAATAGGAATATGATTACAGCCACTAGAGAAATTAGTGACCCGATGGATGACACTGTATTTCATAGGGCATAGGCGTCTGGGTAATCAGAGTACCGTCGTGGTATACCTGCTAGGCCAAGGAAGTGTTGTGGAAAGAATGTAAGGTTTACCCCAATAAATATAACTGCGAAGTGGACTTTTGTTCAGGTGCTATGAAGGGTATATCCGCTTAGCAGAGGAAATCAGTGCACAAAGGCTGCTATAATAGCAAACACAGCACCTATTGATAAGACATAGTGGAAATGGGCAACTACATAATAGGTGTCATGAAGGACAATATCAAGTGACGAGTTGGATAAAACAATTCCTGTTAGTCCGCCAACTGTAAATAGGAAAATGAACCCAAGAGCCCACAGTAGGGGTGTTTCTCATTTGATTGATCCCCCGTGAAGGGTGGCTAGTCAGCTAAATACCTTTACGCCTGTTGGGATCGCAATAATTATTGTTGCAGATGTAAAGTATGCACGAGTGTCCACATCCATACCAACAGTGAACATATGGTGGGCTCATACAATAAAGCCTAGAAGGCCAATAGCCATCATGGCCCAGACTATGCCTATGTAACCAAATGGTTCTTTTTTGCCGGAATAATAAGCTACAACATGAGAAATAATTCCAAATCCTGGAAGGATAAGAATATAGACTTCCGGGTGGCCAAAGAATCAGAATAAATGTTGATAAAGGATAGGGTCCCCTCCTCCTGCCGGGTCAAAGAATGTAGTGTTGAGGTTACGGTCTGTAAGAAGTATTGTAATTCCGGCAGCTAAGACAGGGAGGGATAGGAGAAGCAGTACGGCCGTTACAAGTACGGATCAAACGAACAAGGGGGTTTGGTATTGGGAGATGGCTGGGGGTTTTATGTTAATAGTTGTAGTAATAAAATTGATGGCTCCTAAAATTGATGAGACACCTGCTAGATGTAGTGAAAAAATTGTAAGGTCTACTGATGCTCCAGCATGGGCTAGATTACCTGAAAGAGGCGGGTATACCGTTCATCCTGTTCCGGCTCCAGCTTCAACTCCAGAAGAAGCTAACAATAATAGGAATGAGGGTGGTAATAATCAAAAGCTTATGTTATTTATCCGCGGGAATGCTATGTCCGGAGCTCCAATCATTAATGGTACGAGTCAGTTTCCGAACCCGCCAATAAGAATTGGCATTACTATAAAGAAGATTATTACGAAGGCGTGGGCAGTAACGATAACATTATAAATTTGATCATCACCTAGAAGCGACCCAGGTTGGCTTAGCTCAGCCCGAATAAGGAGGCTTAAAGCGGTTCCCACTATTCCGGCTCAGGCACCAAATACAAGATAAAGGGTGCCAATGTCTTTGTGGTTGGTAGAGAAGAATCAGCGTGTGATTGCCACAGGTAGGGTAGCCGAGCGTTTAGGCGGTGGGTTGTAGCCCCGAAGACAGAGGTTTAAGTCCTCTTCCTATCAGCCCTGTGGTGAGAACACATTGGATTGCAAATCCGAAGACGTAGATTAATACTCTGCCGGGGCTTTTCCCGCCTTACTGAAGGCGACGGCGGGAAAAGTAGATGGATGCTCGCTGGCTTGAGCGCTTAGCTGTTAACTAAGAGTTTGTAGGATCGAGGCCTTCCCATCTAGTAAGGCCTTAGCTTAATAAAAGTGTCTGATTTGCAATCAGTCGATGCAAGTTAATCCCTTGTAGGCCTTATCAGGGGCTAGAAGATTTTCACTTCTACTTAAAGCTTTGAAGGCTCTTGGTCTGATGTTATCCTAAGCCCCTAGGTGGTGAGTACGAGGATGGTTGGGGTTATGGGCAGCAATCCAAGGGCAGTAACAGTAAAAATGGCAAGGGGGAGGGAGGTTTGTGTTGTATGGGCCCGTCAGGGGGTGGTTGAGGCCGTGGTGTTAGGGGAAATGGTAAGAGTTATTGCGTAACATAGTCGCAGATAGAAGTACAGACTAATCAGTGCGGCGAGGGCTATAATTGTGGCGATAATAGGAAGATCCTGCTTGCCAAGTTCTTGCAGAATCATTCATTTTGGCATAAACCCGGTGAGGGGTGGGAGGCCTCCTAGAGAGAGTATAACAAGGGCAGCTGCTGATGCTAGCACGGGACTTTTTGATCAGGCTGTTGCTAGTGTGCTCACTTTAGTGGATAGCAGCATTTTCAGGGTAAGGAATGCTGCCGAGGTTATAATAATGTACGTTGCTAGGGCAAGTACAGTAAGATGAGGGGCATATTGAATTACAATCACTATCCAGCCTATATGGGCAATTGAAGAGTATGCTAAGATTTTACGTAGTTGGGTTTGGTTTAGCCCGCCTCAGCCGCCCACCAATGTGGATATGACCCCTAGTGTTGTAAGTAGCATGGGGTCAACGGTTTGTGCTACTTGAATAATTAGTGCAAGCGGGGCAAGTTTTTGTCAGGTAGACATGATCAGGCCCGTCAACAAGTCCAATCCTTGTAGAACTTCTGGTATTCAAAAGTGTATTGGTGCGAGTCCAATCTTGAGTGCAAGAGCAGCCGTAAACATTGTGCTGGCAACGGGACTTGAGAGGTTGTTGATGGTCCATTCACCTGTTAGTCAGGCATTCGTAGTGCTTGCAAATAAGATCATAGCCGCTGCAGTGGCCTGGGTTAAGAAGTACTTGGTAGTTGCCTCCACTGCGCGGGGATGATGGTGTTGTGCCATAAGAGGGGTAATCGCTAGCGTATTAATTTCCAAGCCCATTCAGGCCAGGAGCCAGTGAGAGCTGGCGAAAGTTAAGGTGGTGCCTAGTCCTAGACTAGAGAGTAGAGCTGTAAGTACATATGGGTTCATTGGTGGGGGAAGGAGTTTAACCGTCATGTTCGGGGTATGGGCCCGAAAGCTTCGTTAGCTGACCCCGCCTGTAGAAAGTGGTGTAAAGGAAGCACCAAGAGTTTTGATCTCTTGAGTATGGGTTCAATTCCCTTCTTTCTAGGAATTGAGGGGATTTTAACCCCTGTAAATCACTCTATCAAAGTGGTCCTTGGGCTCTCAGGCACAATTCCAAACTATAGTTGTGGGGGGAGCCCCGCTAGTGCGATGGGTAGGGCAGTGTGTCACAGTACAAAAGCAAGTGTGATGGGAAGAAAGTTTTTTCACACAAGATGTATAAGCTGATCGTACCGGAACCGTGGATAGGAGGCTCGCACCCATAAAAATACAATGGATAAAAGTGCAGCTTTAGCCATAAGATTAATGGTTGTAAGTTCAGGGATGCTGGGAATGTGTGAGGCCCCTAGGAAGAGTACAGCCGAAAGAGTATTTATTAGTAGGATGTTGGCGTACTCAGCCAAGAAGAATAGTGCAAAGGGACCGCCTGCATATTCTACATTAAACCCGGAGACGAGCTCCGATTCTCCTTCAGTGAGGTCAAAGGGCGACCGGTTAGTTTCAGCTAGTGTTGAAATATATCATATTGCGGCCAAGGGTCAGGCGGGGATAAATAATCAAATACTTTCTTGGGCAGAATTAAACGTTTGGAGGGTATAACCCCCAGAAAAAATAATTGTAGATAGAAGGATTAATCCCAGACTTACTTCATAGGAGATTGTTTGGGCCACGGCCCGTAGGGCCCCAATTAGTGCATATTTTGAATTTGAGGCTCAGCCTGATCCAAGGATGGAATATACTGCAAGGCTCGAGAGGGCTAGAATAAACAAGATCCCCAGATTAAGATCTGTAACCGGGAGGGGCATAGGTATTGGTGCTCATAGGGTCATGGCAAGGGTGAAGGCAAGCATGGGGGTAGCTAGGAATAGAAAGGGAGAGGATGCGGATGGTCGGATGGGTTCTTTGATGAAGAGCTTAACTCCATCGGCGATGGGCTGTAGGAGACCGTAGGGCCCTACAACGTTTGGTCCCTTTCGCAGTTGTATATACCCTAGTACTTTTCGTTCAACTAATGTTAGGAAGGCCACTGCTAGAAGTACAGGAACGATGTAGGCTAGGGGATTAATCAGGTGGGTAACTAAGATGTTCATCATAAACTGGGAAGAGGATTTGAACCTCTGGTTAAAAGGGCTTAGGCCTTTCGCAATTTACCATGCTCTGCCACCCCAGTATGTCCTTATTTTGGCCAGCTGGGGTTTTGGCCCTCCCTTTATTTTATTTATTTGTTTTCATAAATTAGGGGTGGGGCGTACCTCAAGCATGGGCCCCCCTTCTTCGATCCTTTCGTACTAGAAGAAGCAGCGTTACAGATAGAAACTGACCTGGATTGCTCCGGTCTGAACTCAGATCACGTAGGACTTTAATCGTTGAACAAACGAACCCTTAATAGCGGCTGCACCATTAGGATGTCCTGATCCAACATCGAGGTCGTAAACCCCCTCGTCGATATGGACTCTGGGAGAGGATTGCGCTGTTATCCCTAGGGTAACTTGGTTCGTTGATCGGCTTTGTCAGCCGGATCATGATTGGTCAGATGTTCTGCGGCCTAGAGATGTCTCTCTTAGCTTTAGGATGTTTTCCCAGTCCACCTGGAGGCTCTTTTTTCCTCCGTGGTCGCCCCAACCGAAGGTAAAAAATCATTATCCACAAAGTTTTTGCTCTTTATTAAGTTGCTTGACGTGGCTGATTCTTGTACCTTAAGCTCCAAAGGGTCTTCTCGTCTTGTATTATTATACCCGCTTCTGCACGGATAGATCAATTTCACTGACTGGAGGGGGGAGACAGTTAAGCCCTCGTTTAGCCATTCATACAGGTCTCCATTTAAGAGACAAGTGATTGCGCTACCTTTGCACGGTCAAAATACCGCGGCCGTTGAACTTGTAGTCACTGGGCAGGCTGGACCTCCTATACTTGGTTGTGTTGCAGGAGGCGATGTTTTTGGTAAACAGGCGAGGCTTGTGTTTGCCGAGTTCCTTTCCCTTCTTTTAGTCTTTCCTTTAATAGCACGCCAGTGTGGGGGTAACGATGGGTTTACTGTGGGTTCTTCCTGGTTTCGTTGTAATACACACTACTCTCTTGGGTTGAGTTCGTTAATTGCCAATGGTCGGTCCGGTTTGGCTTACACTTGTGCTTGGAGAAGGGCTGGCCTTCTTGTTACTCATTTTAGCATAGTCTCTCCCATGTGGGCATGGGCTGGCCTAATAATATTTAGGGGAGTAAGATTTCTTGTCGGAATAATAAACTTATTTCTGTCTGAGCTTTAACGCTTTCTGTTTAGATGGCTGCCTTTAGGCCCACTAGAACAGGATGTCTTATGTATTATGATCTTTATCCTCCTGGAAAGGTTGTGTCCTTTGTTAAAGGGGCTGTACCCCCTTTAACTAACTCTCATATATTTCCCTCTAATATCTTTTTATACCTTTTGATTCAGGGAGTACGAGGCTGAACTTCTATTCACTTCTTAGGCAACCAGCTATCACCAAGTTCGGTAGGTCTGTCACCTCTACCCGGAGCTCTTCCCACTCTTTTGCCACAGAGACGGGTTGGCCCTTAATAGGCTGTCTCGGGGTAGCTCACTTGGTTTCGGGGTTTCAAACTAAAGGTCTCTTTGCTTGGGTATACTGGCTAAATCATGATGCGAAAGGTACAAGATTTAATCTTTGCTTTTTGGTGCTTATATAAGTTATTTCATTTCTCTTTCAGCTTTCCCTTGCGGTACTTTTTCTATTGCTCCGGGTGTAACCTTTTCTGTCGCCCATACTAAGGTAAAAGAATGATTTAATTTTTGGTGTTAGGCTTATTTTGTTTTATTTATATTGTTTAGTTATTGGGTAATTGAGCTAGCTGTTTGGCTCAGGGCGATCCAACTTGCATGGATGTCTTCTCGGTGTAAGTGAGATGCTTGACTGACTCAGCCACACCCTGGGTTTTATCCAAGTGCACCTTCCGGTACACTTACCATGTTACGACTTGCCTCCCCTTGTCAGTGCTATTGTGTTATTTATCTTCGATGCGTTTTGACGGGGGAGAGTGACGGGCGGTGTGTACGCGTCTCAGAGCCGGGTTCAAAGGGACACTCTATTTCCCTTTTACTACTAAATCCTCCTTCAAGCACTATTTCACAGTGCATATCCGTAATATTCTGTGGTAGAAAATGTAGCCCATTTCTTCCCACCTCATGCGCTACACCTCGACCTGACGTTCTGGGCTGTGCCCATTTTGCTTACTTTATACCCTTCACAGGGTAAGCTGACGACGGCGGTATATAGGCTGGGTTGGCTAGAAGTGGTGAGGTTAGACGGGGGTTATCGGTTCTAGAACAGGCTCCTCTAGGGGGGTCTGAGACACCGTCAGGTCCTTTGGGTTTCAAGCTGATGCTCGTAGTACCCTGGCGGGCATCTCATTGTATTTAGATGCCTAAGTTTACGGCTGAGCATAGTGGGGTATCTAATCCCAGTTTGTTCCTCAGCTTTCGTGGGGTCAGGTTAGTTATTAAAGCTACTTTCGCATATAGGACCTCGGACACCCAGAAGCGTATGACGGCCAAGGGGCCATTTGGCTTTAAAAAATTCTATTCATCCTTAACCACCCTTTACGCCGTTAAAATATCAACTAGGGCCTCTCGTCTAACCGCGGTGGCTGGCACGAGTTTTACCGGCCCAATATAACGTTAACTGAGTCAAGTTTTCACTTATGGCTTAATATTTATCACTGCTGAATACCCTTGGGGGTGTGGCTCGGCTAGGCGTCCTGGGCTAATACTTGTGCCTGATGCCCGCTCCTCGTCCCCGGGGAGGGGGATTGAGGGCATACTCACTGGGTTGCGGAGACTTGCATGTGTAAGTTGGGCTAGAGCTGATAATAAGGTCGGGACCATGCCTTTGTGCACGCGGAGTTTCTTAGGTCTCGTCTTAGCATCTTCAGTGCTATGCTTTATATTAAGCTACGCTAGC